GTTAAAAACCGATTAAAGTCTTTTAGTAAAAAAAGTGCTGGTGTTTCAGACGTTAAACGTTCAACAAGTTCTAGCGCTTGTAATGGATTTCGTTTTGCAAATCCTTCATTGTTAGGATTATTAGTATATCCATCAACAAAATCCCAACTATATACACTCCGATTTAAATTTGTTTTAATATGTTTACGAATAACGTATTCAACCCGATCTTCTTCAAGTGTATTTATATATATAATTGGATACCGCGCTTTTAATAAAAGCGTTAATTCATCATTAAATTTCATAAGCTAGTTATCTAGAAACTTAGTTTGCTAAATTATTATTATATTAGATTTAAATAAAAAATTATTTAATATTAAATTAAACCAATAGAAGAAATTTGTGTAATTAACTCATAAATACTATTAACTCTTCATCAAAAAATATTAAAAGCACTTAGATATAATTTATTTTATTAGTAAAGAACTCATCTCTAAAATTTGCAGAGAGCAAAAATTTAGTCATATTTTTTGATATTTCGATCGAAGCTAAGATATAAATATTACGAATTAAAAAGACAGGAAGATTTAGAAAAATTAAAAAATTTTGAGTGAAAAGGTTATTTAACAACATATTTTAAAACTCTAAAAAATCTAAATGAAGAAATAAATAGTAGTTTTGAGAATATAAAATTCTTTCTTCAAAACTACTAAAAATACTATATTGTTTGCTCAAAATTGATTTCAATTTCGATGCATTTTTCATCTACTTTTAATTTGCAATAGCGAGCACTCTATTTTTGAATTGCTAAGTTTTTACGCCCTTTTTTTCGACGACCTCGAATAATTTTACGGCCTTGAGCAGTCGCCATACGAGCACGAAAACCTGATAATTTTAAAATCGAATATCTTGTTTTATTAGATAAGGTACGTTTTGTCATAATGAAATTCTAAATTTAAAATAAAAATTAATTTAACTATTTTATAATATTGATGAACGAAGAAGGTCATAAATAACTAGATGTCGAATTGTTAAAGTTCGATTTTGAAATAATTCATACGCTTCGTTTTTATATTCAAATAAAGGATTTCGTTGACCATAACTACGCCAACCGACAGCATCTCTTAATAAAGACATTTTCTGTAAGTGTTCTTTCCAGGCTATATCAATATAAATCAAAATAAGGGTTCGTTCGATTGAGCGAATTATACCGATATGTCGAATTTCTAATTCTAATACTTTTAATTCATATGATAACCAAAATTCTTGAAATAAATAAGTTTCTAACTCAAATGAATCGAACTTAGTTATATCATAGCCAAATTTATTTATAAGAGTTGATATGTTTAGTCTTGTTCCAAATAAATTTTCAATTAAAAATAAAGCTTGATTAATATCAAATTTCTTTGCTTTTAACTCACTTATAAGTTCTTCAATAATTTGTTCGCCATACGCTAAAATTTTATCACGAACAGATGTACTTTCTAAGATCTTACGACGTTCATAATAAACAACCGCTCGCTGTTTATTTAAAATTTCATCATATTCAAATAACGATTTACGACCATCATATCTATCTTCTTCAACACGTTTTTGGGCTGAATCTAAACTTTTAGTTAATAATTCTGATTCTAATGGAACATCATCGAAAAGTTGATTTTGCATAAAATCCTGAATTTTTGAACCTCCAAAAATTCTTAACAATTCATCTTCTAAACTTAAGAAAAATCGAGATTTTCCAGGATCTCCTTGTCTCCCACACCTACCTCTTAATTGGTTATCAATTCGACGAGAATAATTACGTTCAGTTCCTATAATATAAAGACCACCTAAATTCTTAACAATGGTATTGTCTAATTTTTGTCTTTTTTTTGAAAAGTTAAGGAGTTCATTAACTAAAAATTTAATAGAACATTGATAGGTTGTTTTTGGAATTTGAATTTGATCGCTTTCATTTAAAAGTTTTAAAATTCCAGTTTCAGATAAAGTTAAGAAATTTGAATCCTGAAGTAATGAACTTAAAACACTTAAAAATTTTTGTGAAGTACCAACTAAATACGACATTAAAGGTCCAAAAATAGAGGCCTGATTCAAATTCTGCTGATTTTTTGCTAAAACTAAAACCGTATATAATTGTTTTCGAACTGTAAAAGTAATATTACCACCTAAAATGATATCGGTACCACGACCTGCCATATTTGTAGCAATAGTAATACTATTTCTTTTTCCGGCTTGCGCTACAATTTCAGCTTCTCTTTTAACATTTTCAGGTTTTGCATTTAAAATTTGATATGGTAATTGATATTCTTTTAATAATTCTCCTAACATATCTGATTTTTCAACTGTTGTTGTACCAATTAGAATAGGTTGTCCTGTAAAAGAAATATCTTTACATTCTTTAGCAACGGCATTCCATTTTGATAAATTATCTTTATAGACAAGATCTGGAAAATCTTTTCGAAGATTTGGTCTTGCAGTTGGAATTGTTTCAACCGGTAACCTATAAATTTTTTCAAATTCAACTTCTGCTGTTTTTGCAGTTCCTGTCATTCCAGATAATTTAGGATATAACAAAAAGAAGTTTTGGTATGTAATCGACGCTTTTGTTTCAGTATTTTGACGAATTGGAACATTTTCTTTTGCTTCCACGGCCTGATGTAAGCCTTCACTCCAACGTCGATCCGGCATCGTTCGACCAGTAAATTCATCAACAATAATAATCTGATTATTTTGAACAATATAATGAACATTTTTAAAAAATAAGGTCGTTGCTTTAATTGCAGTAATTACATAAGGAATCCATGGATCATTTGGATTATATAAATCCTCAATTCCTAAAATATTTTCAATTTGTATACTTCCTTGTTCAGTTAAAATAACATTTTTATTCTTTTCATCGACTTTAAAATGAACATTAACTTCTAAATAATTGGTAACCTCAGCAGCAATAATATATTTATCAATTGATGTTTCAATCGAATCAGAAATAATTAATGGAGTTTGGGCTTCATCAATAAAAATTGAATCAACTTCGTCTACAATACAATAATTAAATGCAGGTAAGACAACTTCGTTAATATTCAATGCCATATTGTCACGTAAGTAATCAAAGACTACTTCGTTATTGGTTACATATGTTATATCGGCTTTATAGTTTTGTTGTCGTTCAGAAACTAACATGTTTTCTTGAATTAATCCTGTATCTAATCCTAAAAACCGATAAATTTGACCCATAGAGACTTGATCACGACTGGCTAAATAATCGTTAACGGTAACAATATGAACACCTTTATTTGTTAAAGCATTTAAATATGCAGGTAACGTTGCCACTAATGTCTTACCTTCACCGGTTCGCATTTCTGCTATTTTGCCACTATTTAGAACTAAACCGCCCATTAATTGAACATCAAAATGACGCAAGCCTAACGTTCGTGCACTTGCTTCACGCGTAATTGCAAATGCTTCAGGAATTAATGTTGTTAAATTTTGTTCGATTTGGTAGCGTTTTTTTAATTGAAATGTTTTATTTCGAAGTTCTCCATCCGTTAACGTACTTAAACTATTTTCTAAAGCATTAATTTCAGAAATTAATTTTTGATATTTTTTTACAATTGAATCTTTTGTAAATGGATTTTTTAACATTCTATAAGTTTTATAGCATTTTATTAAACAATAATATTTATTCGTTTATGTTTAGCATCTTTATAATCAAATTTTACAGTTCCATCAGTTAAAGCGAATAGTGTAAAATCTTTTCCACAACCTACATTGATTCCTGGTTGAAATTTCATGCCACGTTGTCGAACTAAGATATTACCTGCTTTAACAACTTGTCCTCCAAATCGTTTAACTCCTAATCGTTTTGCATTTGAATCACGACCATTTTTAGTACTACCAGCACCTTTTTTGTGAGCCATTTTAATCTTTCCTTTATCTTTATTAAATAATACTTATATCTTCGATAAGAACGCGTGTCATTTCTTGACGATGACCTTGTTTTTTACGTGTTTTCTTTTTTGGTCTCATCTTATAGACAATAGTTTTACGTCCACGTAAATGTTCCAAGATTTTACCTTTAATTTTAACACTATCTAAATATGGTTTTCCAATAAGAATCTCACCATCATTATTTAGTAATAAAACTCGGTTTAAAATAATTTCTTTACCTAGTTCTGTAGGAATACGATTTAAATCATAGTATTTACCCGTTTCAACCCAGAACTGTCTTCCACTTATTTCGACAATTGCATATTTCATAATTTAAAAGACATTATCTTTATATATCAGTATGGTAATAAAAAACTTTTGGGAAAGTCAAATTATTTAGACATGGATAATATTATTTTTGTATGTTTTTAAGTGTCCATAATTCATTATAAAAAAATTCGAATGCTTTGGACTGATAACAGTCAGAATTTGTTATAATTGAGAGTGTACGAGTAATTTTAATGTTTTCAATTGTAATAATTTCAACGGTTTCTAATTCAATTTCTTTTTCAATTGCAGATGAAGAAACAAAAGCTGCACCTAAACCTAAACTAACAGCTGTTTTTATTGCTTCAATGGAATTTAATTGCATAATAATATTAAATTGTTTTGTTTCAATATTATTTTGCATTAAAATGTTATCAATAAATTTTCGAATGGTTGAATTGGAATTTAAAGTTATAAAATTGAGATGATATAAATCATCTTTATTTATAATTTTTTTCTTTTTAATTGCAAACGGATGAGATTTCGGTATGATTAATAAAAGTTCATCTTCAACAAAACTCTCAACTTTAAGACTTTTTTTTAATTCAGATGGAACATCTCCCCCTACTACTGCAATATCAATTTCCCGATTAACTACATTTTTTGCGATTACGCGAGTTGATTCTACTTGTACTTTTAAATTTATCTGTGGATAGTTTTGAGCAAATAGAGCTAAAACACGTGGCATTAAATATGTTCCAATTGTTTGACTAGCACCTACTGTTAAGTTTCCGCGATCCCCGTTTTTTAGATCATTTAAAACTCGACAACTTTCTTCACATAAAGCAAGAACTCGTTCTGAATATTGAAGAAATACTTTTCCAGCTTCAGTCAATGAGATTTTATTATGCTCTCGATTTAATAATGTAATATCTAAACGATTTTCTAATGTTTTAATTTGTTTACTTAATGATGGTTGAGAAATAAATAAAACCTCAGCAGCTCGTGTAAAACTTTGTTCAGAAGCAACGGCTTTTAAAATCCGAAGTTGTTGTAGCGTAAAAGGAAGAATCATTTTGTTTAAAATAATGTCTATTGTTTATAAAATGTATAATGGATCTTATTTCTCAAACTGCGGATGGAGAGACTCGAACTCTCAAAACAAAAGTTACTAGGACCTAAATCTAGCGCGTCTACCAATTTCGCCACATCCGCCGATTTACTTTATTAACAACCAATTTGATAAAAATTCAAATTGATTGTTATTGAATAAAAAATACACTTATTTCTTTCAAATTTTAACGATTAAATAAAAACTCTTATTTTAAAAAGTAACTTTATTTATTAATTCGAAATGAAAAGTAGCTTTTTAAATACTTAACTTTTATTATCACTGAACATTTAGAGTTAAAAAATAAGTATTCGCCAACAATCTTCTATTCATCTACATACATACTATATAGAAAACTAGTTGATTTTCCTCGTAAAATTGATTTCGCTAATGAAAGTGATTTTTCTGCTGCTTTATTCGCTTTTCTTTTCCAATTTGCTTTACGAGCATTTTTTTTTGATTTCGATGTCCGTTTTTTCGGTACAGCCATAATCCTAAAATTTTAGAAAGTATTATAGAACAGACTATAAAAAAAATTTACGAAAAAGTCAACTAATTTAAAAAGTTATTCTTTTTCTCTAATAGCTTGTTTTTTGATTCCAGCGTTCTAAAACTAATGTATTTGAACCATCATTATTTTGTTGATATTTAATTGGTTGGAATCCAATTTTTTGACTTTCCCCAATAATAACTTCACCTGCATACTGTTGAGCAATTTTATCAACAAAACTTTCTATTGGATATGGTTGTTCCCAAAAACTCATATCAACAACTAATTCATATTCTTGGCCATTCCAACAAAATTCAACATCATATCCATTTGATTGTGGAATTACTAAATTAATACTATAAGGGTTAGAACCATATCCATCTATAACTTTTTTTTCTCGTTGATGCGTAATTTCTAATCTATTTAAGGCTTTTTCTAAATAAAAAAGATTTTGGAAACGAGTTTTCATGTTTGTAAAATGTGACATAGAGATCGCTAGTTTTAAGGTTAATACGTTTACAATAAGTATAGATTATCTGAAAAACTTTAAACGTCTATTTTTATTTTATAAATTATTTCCTTCAATCTAGAGCTTATAATTTTTGAAATAAAATTCGGAAAATTTAAAGAATTATTAATATTAAACAATGAATAATTGAACTTAAAGATAATTATATTTCAGTAAGTTAGTCGAATTGATAAATAAAAAATACTATAATTTTTTAAAATAGAAGAATATTTTAAAGAAAATAAACTATAATCTACAATAGTAACTAATAAAATTATATAAAATTTATGTCTCATACAGTTAAGATATATGACACATGTATTGGTTGTACGCAATGTGTCCGAGCTTGTCCTACTGATGTATTAGAAATGGTTCCATGGGATGGTTGTAAATCAGGTCAAATTGCTTCTTCGCCACGTGTAGAAGATTGCGTGGGATGTAAACGTTGTGAAACAGCATGCCCAACAGATTTTTTAAGTGTTCGTGTTTATTTAGGAGCAGAAACAACTCGAAGTTTAGGTTTGGCATATTAAACAGCCTATTTTCACATAAATAAAACAGGAATCTAAAAATTTTAAATCGTTTTTTAGATTCCTGTTTTTTTATGATAACCAACCATAACTATGTAAACCTTTTCCTAAAAAATTAACACCTAAATAGCAAATCCAAATAACAAAGAAGCCTAGACCACCTAAGATTGCTGTTTTTTTACCTTCCCAACCTTTTGTTATTCGTGAATGTAAATACGTAGCAAAAACAAGCCATGTAATTAAGGCCCAAGTTTCTTTTGGATCCCAACTCCAATACGATCCCCACGCTTCATTTGCCCAAACACCTCCAGCAATAATTCCAATTGTTAAAAAAGGAAAACCTAATCCAATTATTCTATAGCTCCAATTATCTAAACTTTGTAAAAGTTTTAATTTTCCAAGTTCTGAAATTTCATCAGATGGTGAAAATAATTTGGTTTCATAATATTCTAACATAACATTATAAAGTGGTAATGACGATTCATCAATTGCTTGTAAATTAACATCTTGATATTTTGAAATTACTAAGAATAAAATACATAATAATGAACCCATAATCAATGTAGCATAACTTAACATCATCATACTAACATGCATCATTAACCAATTTGATTGTAATGCAGGGACTAACGGACTTGATTTTTGCATATCAGCCGAAAGCGTTAAATTTGCAAATCCATTAATTAATAAAGCAACCGGAATTAAAATAGCGCCCATTAATTTACTTTTTGTTTTAAATTCAATATATAAATAAATTGTTAATAATGTCCAAGTTAAAAACAATAAAGATTCATATAAATTACTTAAGGGAAAATACCCTGCTACAATCCATCTTGAACAAAGAATAAAGAATAATAATACATTTGCAATAATTGCACTGAATTTACCTATTCTTACTAATTGATTTGAGGAAGTGAAAAATGATAAACTTACCCAATAAATTACCATAGTAAACAATAAAATTCCAAAAACTAGATTCGATGAAAGATTTTGAATAAGATTCCAATCCATGAAATTTCTCCAATAAAATTTTTTATATAAATTGTTACACATTATATTATTGTACTAAAAACATAGATGATTAATTAACTTTATTTTTGTCAGTTTGAGATGTTATAAATTTAGTTTCGTTAATTAGTGTTTAAATTAAATAACCTTGATGATTTGAAAATTTAAAAAAATTTGTTTTTCGAAACTTTATTGTTAAACAACAAACATTAAAAATTTTAATTTTTACATTGTAAGTCTTTTAACAATAAACTAATCAAATATATTGAAATTGTAATTGACATTGTTAATAAGTTCCAAGTAACATAGTTTTAGTTCCAAGAAAATAATATATTATGTCAGCAACAGTAAAATATGAAATGATGATTCTTCTAACAGAAGAATTTAATGATAGCGAATTAAAAACTTGGGCCTTTAATTATGCAAAAGGGTTAAGAAAATTAAATGCTTCGAAAATTTCTGTAATTTCTCGTGGGAAACGTGACTTAGCTTATTTGATTAAAGATCAAAAAAGAGGGAATTTTATTCAAATTAATTTTGCAAGTATCCCTAAATGTATTGATACTTTCTCAAATAGTTTAAAATTTGATAATAATGTTTTAAGGTTTTTAATTTTAAAAAAACAAATTACATAAAAACTTTCTAATTAAAAAAGAACTTGAATTTATAGAAAAGATATGATAATATATGAATAGTAATTATATCCTCAGTAGCTCAGTGGTAGAGCAATCGGCTGTTAACCGATTGGTCGTAGGTTCAAATCCTACCTGGGGAGTTTTTAACAATATTTTAAAGATGATAGATACATTTGATACTTTAAAGATTGGAGATAAAATATTTAATTCACGTCTGATGTTGGGAACAGGAAAATATCGAACAGTTGATGATGCTGTTAACAGTATTACGAAAAGTGGATGTGAAATGGTAACTGTTGCTATACGCCGATTACCAACAAATTTAAGTAATGATAATACAAGTTTTCTTAAATCTTTAGACTGGGAAAAATTATGGTTATTACCAAATACAGCAGGTTCTCAAACAGCCGAAGAAGCTATTCGAATGGCTTTTCTAGGTCATGAATTAGCCTGTCAAATTGGACAAGAAGATAATTTTTTTGTTAAACTTGAAGTAATTTCGGATCCAAAATATTTATTACCTGATCCAATTGGAACATTAAAAGCAGCTGAATTCCTAATTAAAAAAGGATTTACTGTCTTACCATATATTAATGCTGATCCAATGTTAGCATTACATCTCGAAGATTTAGGATGTGCAACTGTCATGCCTTTAGGTTCACCTATAGGTTCTGGCCAAGGATTAAATAATCTCGCTAATATTCAGATTATTATTGAAAATGCAAAAGTGCCAGTTATTGTAGATGCTGGAATTGGAGCACCTAGTGAAGCAACATTAGCTATGGAGATGGGGGCTGATGGTGTTTTATTAAATACTGCAGTCGCTCAAGCGAAAAATCCAGAAAAGATGGCATTAGCTATGAATCTAGGTGTACAGGCTGGTCGTTTAGCTTATTTAGCTGGTCGAATGGAACGAAAATACTATGCAGATGCTAGTTCACCTGTACAGCACATTAGTAAATTAATATAACTTCAATTTTTATTCTGATTGCATAAATTTTAAACAATCAGAATAAAAATTTAAAGAATAATGTTTATTCGACGTTAAATGGATTAATCTGTTACACTAAGTGCTGATTCTTCATTTTCATTTGAATTTTCTTGTTCTTTTGCTTTAATTAATTCAGGATCAACATTTGAATAATCAATTTCAACATCAACGTCATTACTATAAGTAACTCCCCAAGGTGTTCGTTCAAGTTCTTTTCGTGTTACTTTTAGTTTTGTATACGGATATAATGGTGTTGATAAACATTCTTGTGCTAACGTATCTTCTAATAATCTCATTACAGCTCGACGTAATGGACGAGCACCGTAAACAGGATCATAACCTTCTTCGGTTAAAAGATTTCGTACAGATAAATCTACTTCTAAAGTAATATCTTTTTCTGCTAATCGTTTTTGTAATGAACTTACCATTAAACCACAAATTTCCCAAATATCAAATTTCGTTAAATGATTAAAAACAATAATTTCATCAATACGATTTAAAAACTCTGGTCGGAAAAATTCTTTCAATTCGTCATTTACTAATCGTGTTACTTTTTTAAAAACTTTTTCATCTTTGATTGGTTCTGGTGTTGGTTCCCAACCTAAAACTCCATCTGCATCAAGTTTAAATGGTGCTTTTTCATCCTGAGATTTTGACTTAATACCACTTTCGCGTTCAATAATTTTTGCTCCAAGATTAGTTGTCATTACGACTAAAGCATTTTTAAAATCAATTACCCGACCTTTTGAATCTGTTAATCGCCCATCATCTAAAATCTGTAATAATAAATTAAATACATCTGGGTGAGCTTTTTCGACTTCATCTAATAATACGACAGAATAAGGTTTAGTTCGAACAGCTTCCGTTAATTGACCACCTTCATTATAACCAACATATCCAGGAGGCGAGCCAATTAGTTTTGCAACTGTATGTTTTTCCATATATTCAGACATATCTAATCGAACCATAATATCTTCATTACCGAACATATATTCCGCTAACGCTTTTGTTAATTCAGTTTTACCTACACCAGTTGGACCTGCAAAAATAAAACTTGCAATTGGGCGATTTGGATTTCGTAAACCTACACGAGCTCGACGAATTGCTTTTGAAACAGATACAATCGCATGATGTTGACCGATTAGACGTTCATGAAGCGTATCTTCCATTTTTAACAATCGTTTTGATTCAGAATCAGAAATTTTTGCTACAGGTACTCCAGTCCAACCAGAAATTACTTCTGCTACATCATTTTCCATAACTGTATCAACTTCTTTTCGTGTTATCCCAATTGCTTCATTTGTTAATGCCGTACGTTTCATAATTGAAATTAATGTACGAATTTCCATTTCATGATCAACTAATTGCTTTGCAATGTCAAAATCATGTTGTTTAATACTTTCTTCTTTATCTTTTAATGTTTCTTGTAATTCATTCATTAATCGTCTTAAACCTAATGGTAATCGACGGTTTTCTAAACGAACTCGCGAACCTGCTTCATCTAATACATCAATAGCTTTATCAGGTAAGAATCGATCAGCAATATATTTATCAGCTAATATTGCTGCCTGTTCTACAGCTTTATCGTGATAACTTAATGTATGGTGTTGTTCAAATTTTCCACGTAAACCTCGTAAGATATCAATTGTAACTCCAACACTTGGTTCTTTAACATGTACTGGTTGGAATCGACGCTCTAAAGCTGGATCACGTTCAATATATTTTCTATATTCATCAATTGTTGTTGCACCGATACATTTAAATTTTCCTCGTGCTAAGGCTGGTTTTAGAATATTAGCTGCGTCAACAGCACCTTCAGCTGCGCCCGCTCCAACTAACGTATGAATTTCATCAATAACCAAAATTACCCCAGAATCATTCTGAACTTCTTCAACAATACGTTTGATTCGTTCTTCAAATTCACCTCGATATTTTGTCCCTGCTAAGATAGACCCTAAATCTAATGCCATTAATAAATGACCATCCAGAAAATCAGGACCTTTATCACTTAAAATAAGTTGTGCTAAACCTTCTGCAACTGCAGTTTTCCCAACACCAGGTTCACCAATTAAAACAGGATTGTTTTTACTCCGTCGGGCTAAAACTTTAATCACTTCATTGATTTCTTTATCACGTCCAATAACAGGATCTAATTTCCCATCAACAGCTTCTTTTGAAATATTTTCCGAGTATTCATCCAATGTAGGAGTCTGACTAGCTCGTTTTTCACGTTCTAACATAAATTTTTCTGCTTGTGTTAGAGGTCGTAAAATTTCTTCTTGATTTAGATCAATTTCCATTAAAACATGATTACGAAGTTTTGGTACATCAACTCGTAATTTTTCTAATGTACGCATTGCAACACCATCAGGTTCTGCAAGAATAGCTAAAAGAATGTGCTCAGTTCCTACAAAATTTTGACCAAGATCTTTACCTTCTTGTACTGCCATTTCTAAAACGCGTTTTGCACGTGGAGTAAAAGGAATTTCTGATGCGACAAACCCTGTTCCTCGTCCAATATACATTTCAATTTCTTTACGCGCTTTTTTAATAGAAACTTTTGCTTTTTTCAGAGCTCTTGCTCCTATTCCATGTCTTTGCCCAATCACACCAAGTAATAACTGTTCTGTCCCAACAAAATTGTGCCCCATACGGCGTGCTTCTTCTTGAGATAACATTATTACTTTAATTGCTCCCTCCGTAAACTTTTCAAACATAGTGTTTCCTTGTAGAGTTAATAATTAATAAATTAAATTTATAAAAAACTTGCTGATGATTCAATAGTTTATTAACATTAATTAGATTTCCTTTTTTCACTTGTATGTTTATAACTAATCACATGTATTTTTAAATAAAGTAGAAATAAAGTTTGTTAGAATTAAGTTTGAATGAGATTCTCTTATTTATATGTATCAAATACGAGATAAATTATGAGAGTTGCATAATATCTTATTATTTATTATACTTCAAAAAATAACAAATTGCAATGTGAAAATTGGCGGTATGGCCAAGTGGTAAGGCAGTGGATTGCAAATCCTCGATCCCCAGTTCGAATCTGGGTGCCGCCTAGAACATTTTACTAAAATGTTGCTAATATAACTGAATTAGTTATATCATTTAGTTGCGTATACTTACAGGGGGACGTGGTGGAATTGGTAGACACGACGGACTTAAAATCCGTTGCCTAGTGATAGTGCGTGAGGGTTCAAGTCCCTCCGTCCCCAATCTAATATAGATTTAAAAATCTGAATTAACATCAGTTTATATATTTATTAATTTGAGAATATTTTCAACAAGCGCTAAAATAGTAAAATTTATTTTCAAATAAAATTTAAAGATAAAATAATAAAAATTTAGTTTATACGAAAGACATAAGAATATGATTAATTTTTTACTTAGAAACGATCGTAAAGACTTAGTTCTAATAATTTAAAAAAACTATAAAATTATTGAAGTTCAATGGTTTGATAGTTTTTTGTGAAATTTTCATTTAAATTTTAAGGATTTTTAGAAATTTAAATTACAGCATTGTATTAGAATTTTTTACTAATACAATGCTGTAATTTAAATTTTTACGATAAACAAATTCGATATAATACACCTGATGGTAATTCTGATTTAGATAATAAATCAAAAATATTAACAGTTGAATCATAATAAATTTCTAATAATCGTTTATGAATTCGTAACTCAAAATGTTCACGTGAATCTTTATCAACATGAGGTGAGCGTAAAACACAATAAATACGTTTATCTGTTGGTAACGAAACAACGCTTATATTGTTTACGTTATCATTTTGTATTGTATCAACTATTTTACGACACGATGAAGTTAAAAGTTCATGATTAAACGATTCTAATCTTACACGAATTTTTTCGTTCGTTGTTGTTTCCATAAATTTATTTTATTAGTTAACGATTTTAGAAACTACACCTGCTCCGATCGTACGGCCACCTTCACGAATAGCGAAACGCATACCTTCTTCAATCGCAACAGGGTAAATTAATTTTGCAGTCATTTTAATTCGATCTCCAGGCATTACCATTTCTACAATTGATCCATCATCAGCTGTGAATTGTTCAATTGAACCTGTTACATCAGTTGTTCGTACATAAAATTGTGGACGATATCCAGTAAAGAATGGTGTATGACGACCACCTTCATCTTTAGTTAAAACATAAACTTCTGATTCAAAGTCTGTATGAGGAGTAATTGTACCTGGTTTAGCTAATACCATTCCACGTTCAATGTCTTCACGTGTAACACCACGTAATAGAATACCTACATTATCACCAGCGAATCCTTCATCTAATGTTTTTTGGAACATTTCAATTCCGGTAATAGTCGTTGTTTGAGTGTCTCGAATTCCAACAATTTCAATACTATCACCAACTTTAACAACTCCACGTTCAATACGTCCTGTTGCTACAGTTCCACGACCTGTAATTGAGAAAACGTCTTCAATCGCCATTAAGAATGTTTTTTCAACATCACGTTCAGGAGTTGGGATATATTCATCCACTGCATCCATTAACGCAAAAATTTTATCAACCCATGGATTATCACCACGTTTAAGAGCTGGGTTCGAAGAAATCGCTTCAATTGCTTGTAAAGCAGAACCCGGACAAATTGGAATATCATCTCCTGGGAAATCATAAGCTGAAAGTAACTCACGAACTTCTAATTCTACTAATTCTAATAATTCCGCATCATCAACTTGGTCTTCTTTATTTAAGAAAACAACAATGTCAGGAACACCTACTTGTTTTGATAATAAAATATGTTCACGTGTTTGAGGCATAGGACCATCAGCAGCAGATACAACTAAAATTGCACCATCCATTTGAGCTGCCCCAGTAATCATATTTTTTACATAATCAGCGTGACCTGGACAATCTACGTGTGCATAATGACGTGTATTAGTTTCATATTCTACGTGTGCTGTATTAATCGTAATCCCACGTGCACGTTCTTCTGGAGCACCATCGATATCTGAATAATCTTTTACTTGACTATTACCTTCTAAAGCCATTGTAGCAGTAATAGCAGCTGTTAATGTTGTTTTACCATGATCTACGTGTCCAATAGTACCAATATTAACGTGTGGTTTCGTACGTTCAAACTTTTCACGTGCCATTTTAAAGTTCCCTTAAATTTTAATTTATATATAGTCGAATAAGCTTTTAGCGAGAAAATTTTTTATTGCTTAATAACGGAAATGAGCAAAAGCTTTATTAGCATCTGCCATTTTATGTGTTTCTTCTTTTTTCTTAATAGTATTACCGATTTCATTTGCTGTGTCAATGATTTCACTAGCTAACTTAATTGACATATTACGTCCAACGCGGTCTCTGGCATACTTAATAATCCATCTTAATGCTAAGTTTGTAGCACGAAATCCACTTACTTCAATTGGAACTTGATAAGTTGAGCCACCAATTCGTCGAGCTTTTACCTCAACCACTGGACTAGCGTTTCGAATAGCTTTTTCAAAAACAACTAATGGATCTTCATTTGTTTTAGCTTTAATAATGTCAAACGCTCCATTAACTATATTTTGTGCTAAGTTTTTTTTCCCGGATTTTAGAATTCGTGCGATAAGCAAGCTAACTAAGTAACTATTATATGTAGAATCGGGGTTAGGAAATCTTTTTTTTGAAATATTTCGACGAGACATAATATCAAGTTTTTTAAAAATGAATATAAATTATTTTATATAGAGATAGCCTCTTCGTAATTCTCTTTTAAATTTTTTAAGAAGAAGAATTACTCAGAAGTTATCTAAAAAGTTTCGATAAAATTTTAAAATTTAATTATTTATCTTTTTTTGGTTTTTTAACACCATATTTGGAACGACCTTGTGTACGATCTTTAACACCGCCGCTATCTAAAGCACCTCGAATAATATGATAACGAACACCAGGTAAATCTTTTACCCTACCACCACGAATTAAAACAACTGAATGCTCCTGTAAATTATGTCCAATTCCAGGAATATAAGCTGTAACTTCGAAGCCTGATGTTAAGCGAACACGTGCAACTTTTCGTATCGCTGAATTCGGTTTTTTAGGTGTTGTTGTATAAACACGTGTACAAACACCTCGGCGTTGTGGGCAATTTACAAGAGCCGGTGATTTTGTTTTTTTAGTAATTTGTATTCGTGGTGAACGAACTAATTGTTGAATAGTTGGCATGTAATTTAAAAATAATATATAGATATAAAATTAAAATTCGTAAATAAATTAAGAGAGTTATTTCTGCGTAGAATTTAAACCGTATTTTTTCATAAATCTTTCAACACGACCTTCACTATCAATAAGAGTTTGTGAATCGGTATAAAAAGGATGGTTTGCTAACCAAACGTCAACTTGTAATTCACGTTTTGTTGAACCAACATAGCAAAGTAATTTTCCATCGCAAAAAACGGGAGTATTTGTAAACCAAGTAGGATGAATTTCGGGTTTTGGCATATTTTTGATTTCTTTTAACGTTTTGAGTATTGTGGGGCTTTTCGGGCTTTTCGTAAACCATATTTTTTTCGTTCTTTAATTCGTGCATCACGTGTTAAGAATCCAAATGGTTTTAAAATTGAACGATTTTCTGGGTTCATTTGACAAAGTAACCGAGCCACTCCAAGTCGTATAGCATCAGTTTGACCTGTAAGTCCGCCCCCGTTAACCAAAACTATAATATCATATTGATTATCTAAATTTAATTGTTTAATAGGGGACCAAATTTTGTTTAAATAAGTTGCATTATATTGCAAATATTTTTCACCTGGAACTTTATTAATAATTAAATTTCCATTACCAGGAACAAGAAAAACTCGTGCAATAGCTTGTTTTCGTTTTCCAAGCCCAATGCTCTTTCTTTGAAAAACTAATTCAACGTTTGTATTCATAAAAATTTTTATATTTTGTTATTAAATTTTATTAAGTTCTTCTAGTTTAATAGGATTTTGTGCAGTATGAGGATGTTGTGAACCTTGGTAAACTTTTAAGCGTTTTGACAAATGTCTTCTTGGAAAACCGTTAGGTAACATTCCAAAAATACATTTTTCAATAATTCTTTGTGGAAGAGCGTTAACTAAACGTTTTAAAGAACTGCCAGGACGACCTGGATTGAAAACATGAAATTTTGTAATATTTCGATCTAACGTTAAGCATTCTGCGTTAACTAAAATTACATAATCACCCATATCAAACGAAGGATGATAATATGATTTGTGTTTACCTGACAATAAAGCGATACTTAAGGATGCTATTCGGCCTAAGCGTTTATCTTTACAATCAATGACATACCATTTTCTTTTATTATAATCAGAAGTCGGGATAAATGTTTCATTCATAAAATATTAATTAATATAATAAAATGCCTTATTATTTTAGGACTATGCCTAATTTCGTTTTAAGAGTTGTAAAAACTTCGTCCGCAGATTTGCGACCAAAATTTTTAAGTTCTTGTAATTTTTCAGGTGAATATTCTAGTAAATCACCAATTGTATTTATTTGCGCACGTTTTAAACAATTATATGCACGAACTGATAATTGCAATTCTTCAATTGCAATATTTGTATGGGGGTCTAAAGGACTTTTAATATCTTTTTTTTCTAGTTCATTTATTCCTTGAATAACATTATTCTTTGTTAGAGAACTAAATAAATCAATAATAAATTCAGATGCATTTGAAACAGCATCTTCAGGCGAAATACTCCCATTTGTCCAAACATCAAGGAATAAACGTTCAGTTATATAATTTGAATTATCATAAACGTTTTCTATTTTGAAATCTACTTTTTGTACTGGCATAAAAATTGCATCTATTTGTAAAAAGTCATCTGACTTATCAGCAAATGTTTGACCTGCTAATTTATAGCCTGTCCCATATTCAAATTTAAATTCTATTTCAAGACAGTTAGAGGTTGAAATTGTTGCTATATAATGATTAGGATTTATAATTTCTAAGTTTGATGGCAATTGAATTGAATTTGCTGTAATTACTGCTGGTCCTTGGATTTTTAATCGACCAAATTCTGGATCTGTTGTTTTACTTTTTAAAACGATTCCTTTTAAATTTAATAATATTTCAAGAATATCTTCTCGAACACCTGGAATAATAGAAAATTCATCTCGGACTCCAGCAATTCTAACAGCTGTAATTGTAACGCCTCCTATATCACTCAATAAAACTCTTCGTAATAAATTACCTATAGTTATACCTTGTCCTGCATTTAAAGAATTAATCAAAAATTGACTATAGATAGATCCTGACTCAATTTTTTCTGATTTGAGACACTTAATAGAAATGTTCTTCATAATTTCTAGTAATATGTTTAATAATATATTTAGTCAAATATCTCGCTAAATTTTTTTAACTATGTTTATTAAGATTTTTTAAAGCTAAATTTTAAACACGACGACGTTTTGGCGGTCGACATCCATTGTGCGGAACAGATGTAATATCATGAATTGAAAGGATTTGTAAACCTGCCCCTTCAACAGCTCGAATTGCTGTTTCACGACCTGAACCTTGACCTTTAACTACAATTTCAACATTTTTCATGCCTATGCTTAAAGCTTCTAATGAAGCTTTTTCTGCTGCTGTTTGTGCAGCGAAAGGTGTTCCTTTGCGAGCACCTTTAAATCCTGAACTTCCTGCGGAAGCCCATGAAATAGTATCACCCGCTATATTTGTAATTGTTACAATTGTATTATTAAATGTAGATTGAATGTGAACAACACCTGTACTAAAACTATTTTTATCTTTTTTTAATGTAGGTTTTCGAATTTTTTGTGCCATATGAAATAAAATGTTAATTCTTATAATTTAGTGGAAATAATATTATTTTTTCTTACCAGTCACAGTTTTTTTAGATCCTCGTCGAGATCGCGCGTTTGTTCTTGTACGTTGACCACGGACAGGTAAACTATTTCGATGGCGTTTTCCTCTATGACAATTGATTTCATTTAATCGTTTAATATTTAAGCCATTAAATCGACGAAGGTCCCCTTCTAATTGTAAATCAATATTTTCTAAAGCTTGACGTAATGCAATCGTTTGTTCTGTAGTCAAATCATCTGTTCGAACTTCCGAACCAATATCTGCTACTTTAATAATTTTTTGCGCAGATGTAAGACCAATTCCGTGAATGTATGTAAGTGCGTATGCAATTCGTTTATTTCTTGGTAAATCAACACCTAGTAATCGTACCACTTGATTAACTCCTTTAAATTATTAACCTTGACGTTGTTTATGTTTCGGGTTTGGACAAATGACCATAATTTTTCCATGTCGTTTAATTACACGACATTTGTTACACATTTTTTTTACTGAAGGACGAACTTTCATTGTAATTTTTTGAATTATTAAGTAATTTTTAAAATTTATTTAATCAAATACATCATTATAAATATTTGAAAGAAGTATACTACGCATTTCTCTTGAAATATCTAGTATTACACCAACTAAAATTAATAATGAAGTAGTTCCTAAACCATTAAAGCTTGAAACATGTAGAATAGCTTCGATTATATTTGGTAATGTTGCTAATAAAGCTAACATAATTGCTCCTAATAACGTAACACGCTTCATAACTTGCTTTAAATAGAAAGTAGTTTCAATACCTGGTCGTATACCAGGTATACTTACAGCCATTTTTTGTAATTCATCAGAAATATCTTTTGGATTAAGAACAATATTTGAATAAAATAAACTAAATGATAAAATTAATACAAAATAACTAATCCAATATATAAGTTGGGATGATTTAACAAAAACTGGAAGCGTAACTATTGGTAATAGACCTAAATTTGTTATATAATTAGGTATCACTAATACAGCTGTCGTTAAAATAATGGGCATTACTCCTGCTTGATTAAACCTTAATGGAATATAATTATTCTCAGGTGAAATTGAAAAGGCTGGTGGTAGTTGGCTTAATTGTTTTGATGAAATTAATGGAACAATTCGAGCCCCTTCCTGCAATATAACAATTCCATATATTGCAATAAAGAATAATAATCCAATAATTAACCACGAACTAACGTTTAAATTTTCACTATTTTCCGTAATTAATTTTTTTCCTAAATTTGGTAAACTAGAAATAATATTTGTATAAATTAATAAAGAAGCGCCGTTACCAAGTCCATATTCTGTTACTAATTCACTTAACCATAATACAATCATGGCACCTGTCGTTAACCAAATAATTATTTCAGTTGCTAAAACTAAATTCCAGTCAAATAATGCACGTTTTAAATAAAAGGCAATACTAAAACTTTGAATCAAGGCCCAACCTAACGTAATTAAACGAGTTAGTTTTGTAATTTCTCGGCGACCTTCGCTCCCTCCTTCTTTTTGTAATTTAGAAAGTTTTGGAAAAAGACTAACTAATACTTGCATGATAATTGATGCATTTATATAAGGAAATATATTTAATGTAAATAATCCAATTACAAATGTATCATTCCCTGAGAAAGTACTAACGAGACTTCGTGTCATTGAATGTCGTTGAAGATAAAAAGCTAAGTGTCCATGGTTAATTCCTGGAACAGGAAGAAACGTTCCCATTCGAATAAATATTAATATTGCGACACTTAATAACAGACGTTTTAATAAAATATTATTATCATTATTGTTTTTCATTTTTTATTCTCGTGTTTTCTGATTTATAAAATAACTCTAAGTTAAACTAATATCACGTTTTTTTGCAACTTGAGAACTTGTTGTTAAATTGTCTAAAGCAACAATAGATGCGCGTGCATTATTTAATAAATTATTTGAACCTAGTTGTTTTGCAATTACGTTTTTAATACCTGCTACTTCTAGTACAGTACGAACAGCACCGCCCGCAATAACACCTGAACCTTCAATAGATGGTCGCATCATAATTTTACATGCGCCAAAGTTTCCATGTACTTTGTGAGGAATACTTAATGACTTAGTAATTGGAACTTGAATTAAGTTTTTCTTTCCATCTGTTTTGGCTTTTTTGAATGCATTAACAACATCATCAGCTTTAGCTACACCTACACCTACTTGTCCATTTTCATCGCCTATTACGACAATAGCACGAAAACTTAATTTTTTTCCACCTTTTGTTACTTTAGAAACTCGACTAATTTTTATTAAACGTTCAATGAACTTGGGTTCGTTTAAATTCTCGTTGCGACGAGGATTTCTTTTTTGTTTATTAGCTTGTTTTAAATTAGTACTCATAAAATTTATTAAACTTATACTTTTTAAATTGTTTATTAAAATTGAAGACCACCAGCTCGTGCTCCATCTGCTAACGCTTTTATGCGTCCATGATAAATATAGGGGCCACGATCAAAGACGATTTTTGTAATATTTTTTTTAAGACTAAGTGCTGCTAGTTTTTCACCCATTCGTCTTGAAGCCTCACAAGTTCGACCATTTGTAGTATCAAGTTTAATATCTCGATCTAAAGTTGAACAAGAAACTAATGTTGTTGAAGTTGTATCATCAATTATTTGTGCATAAATATTTTCATTAGAACGATAAACGGATAAGCGTGGTCTTTCTAAAGTTCCTTTTACTGATCCACGTAAACTATCACGTTTTAATTTTTTATATTTATTAGGTTTTAATTTTTTATTTTTATTTTTAAGTTTTAACAGCGTCCGCTTTGAAAATTTCATAACTTTATTTACTTATTATTAAAATTTTAGAATCTTATTTTTTACCAGATTTACCTGCTTTACGAACTACTACTTCACCTTTATAAAGAATTCCTTTACCTTTATATGGTTCAGGTGGTCGCCAATTTCTTATTTTAGCAGCAAATAATCCTAATTGTTCTTTATCACACGCTTGTAAATTAATTGTTGTATTTTGAACAACTTCTACTGAAATTCCCTCAGGTATTAACATTTTAACCTGATGACTATATCCTAAATTTAATACAATAGAATCACTTTGAACTGCAGCTCGATATCCAACCCCTTGTAAATTAAGGGTTAATTGAAATTGTTCCGAAACACCAATTACCATGTTATTAATTAGTGTGCGATATAACCCATGTAAAGCACGATTTGTTCGTGTTTCATTTTTTACAGTTACAAGTAAATTATCATCAGTTCGCTCAACTTGAAGCACTTCTGGAATAGTATTTTGTAATGTACCAAACTTTCCTTTGACTATAATTTCTAATTCTTTTAGATTAACATCGACATTTGCCGGGACTTTAATTGGTAATTTTCCGATACGTGACATATTATATAATTACTCCAGTTACCAAATATAACATAAAACTTCACCACCAATCCCAAGTTCTTTTGCTTTTAAGTTTGTCATTATTCCTTTTGATGTTGAAATAATTGCAATTCCTAATCCGTTTAAAACTTTTGGTAATTTTTTTGTACTAGCATAAACACGTAAACCAGGTTTACTAATTCGTTCCATTTTACAAATTACTGGTTCGCGTAATCTTCCTTTATATTTTAAAGAAATTAATAAATGCGAACGATTTTCTAATTCTGTATCAAAAACTTCAAAATCTTCGATAAATCCTTCTTCTTTAAGAATTTGAGCAATTGATTTTGACATTCTTGAGAGAGGAACTTGAACAATTTGGTGTTTAACCATATTTGCATTTCGAATGCGCGTTAATATATCTGAAATAGTATCAGTTACCACAATCTTCTCCTTATATATTTTTTAGTTTATTCTTGTGACCATCTCTTTCTTCGTAAATGTTTTTTTCTGTCCCATACTTGGTTAACTTCAGAAAAAGACGCATACTTTTCATAATATCCACAATCATTTAATGGGAATCGTAAGAATTTAAAAAGAATCATCCCATTTAAAACTTTATCGATTGTTCGAGATCTTGATTTTGGCGATGATGCTGCCATTACTAATGTAATACTAAAACCTTGAGTTTGATCGACATCTTCGTAATCAATTTCGGGAAAAATCAACTGTTCTTTTAAGCCTAACGTATAATTACCTGCTTTATCAAAACTTCTTACAGATAAACCGCGAAAATCACGAATTTGAGCAAATGTAAAAAAGATAAGTTTTGTCAAAAATGCATACATTTTCTCACCTCTTAGAGTAACCGTTAGACCTAATTCCATGTCTTCACGAATTTTAAAACCTGCAATAGCTTTCTTTGATTTAGTAATTAGTGGTTTTTGACCTGTAATCGCTGTAAATTCTTCAATACTTTTTTTCAAAATATTTGTATTTTGTGCTGCTAATCCTAATCCTCGATTAATTTGAATTTTTTGAAGTTTTGGAATAGTATGCGGATTAGCAAACATCGTTGGGTTATTTTTTCTTAAAATTGTTCGAATACCAGTCTCATATTCTTTTTTTATATCTTCAAGTAGAAGATGTATTTCAGCAATTTCTTCTAATGAGTTTTGACTACGCATATTTTATGAATGTTTTTAATTTAATTTTACATTTGAATGATGAATAGGAGCTTCAAATTGTTTAATTTCACCAACATCATTTTCAGTATTTGGTTTAACATGTTTAAACTTAAAATTGATACCTTTAACTAATACTTTTCCACTATTTTTGTATAGTTTAAGTACTTCACCTGTTTTATTTTTATCGAAACCAGATATAACTTTAACTGTATCACCAATTTTAATATGCATTTTTTGATTTTTACGCATTTATAAAACCTCCGGTGCTAATGAAACTATTTTTGAGAAGTTTTTTTCACGGATTTCACGAGCAACCGGTCCAAATACTCGAGTTCCACGTGGATTATTATCTAAATTTACAATTACCGCGGCATTATCATCAAATCGAATATACATACCATCTTGACGACGAATTGTTTTAGATGTTCTTACAACAATAGCTCTTACAATATCAGAACGCTTAATTGGCATATTTGGAATCGCTTCTTTAACAACACCAATAATAGTGTCACCAATTTTTGCGTATTTTCGATTGCCGCCTAATACCCGAATACACATAATTTTTCGAGCACCGGTATTATCAGCTACTGTTAACATTGTTTGGGGATATATCATAAAAATTGAATCTTAAATAATTAAAGATGATTTTGAAAGAATTTCGGCTAATTTCCAACGTTTTCGTTTACTTAATGGACGACATTCTTGAACTAAAACTTGATCACCAATGTTACATTCTTCCATTTCATCATGGGCTAAATATTTTCTCGTTTTTACCATTGTTTTTGAATAAATGGGATGTGGATATCGACTTTCAACTTTTACTACAATAGTTTTTTGCATTTTGTTACTAACAACAATACCAACTTTTTCTTTTACTGGCATTTGAGACTCCTTAAATCATCATTTTTATATCCATTTCTAGTTTTTAGAAGTTTCCTGTTACGGAATTCTATTTTTGAATTAATTGAACTAACGTATTACTTCGTTTTTTCTCAATTACATCTAATCTTGATGTTAAAAGAGTTTTTAATTGAGCTAAACGACGTTTTGTCGATTTAATTTCGTGTGGCTTAAAAGGTTGACGCGTAGCTTTTTTAAATCTTAAATCAAATAATTCTTTTTCAGTTTGAATAATTGCTTCAGAAATTTCAGTATTTGAAAGTGTTATGATATCATTAAATCTAGGTAGACCCATAATTTATTCAATATTTTTTCTAATAATAAATTTTGTTTTTATTGGTAATTTATAAGATGCTAAATTTAAAGCAGCACGTGCCACTTCTTGAGGAACAGCTGCAATTTCAAATAAAATAGTGCCTGGTTTTACAACCGCTACCCAATAATCAACAGCACCTTTCCCAGATCCCATACGTGATTCTGCTGCTCGAGCGGTTACCGTCTTATCTGGAAAGATTCTAATCCATAATGACGCTCCACGCTTTGTATAGCGTGTAATTGTACGCCGTGCAGCTTCGATTTGGCGAGAAGTGATCCATGTTGGTTCTAAAGCTTGTAGACCGTAATCTCCGAATGAAATTTCATTACCGCGTGTTGCTTTCCCACGCATCCGTCCCCGATGATATTTTCTATATTTTGTTCTTTTTGGACTTAACATAATAAAGTTCGTTTGTTAAATATAAATTTATTAAATAATTTAAACTTGTTTTATTAGTTAGTTAAAATTTCACTTTTAAATAACCAAACTTTAATACCTAAAACACCGTAAATAGTATTTGCTTCTTTTGCCGAATAATCTATATCTGCTCGTAAAGTTTGTAATGGTACTCGACCTTCACGTATCCATTCACTTCGAGCAATCTCAGCTCCATTTAATCGACCCGATACTTGGATTTTAATTCCACTAACATTGTCTTCGTGAGCACTTTGCAATGCCTCGCGAATTGCACGTCGAAACGCAATTCGTTCTTCTAGTTGTTTAACTACTAAATCAGCAATAAGTGATGCATTTAAATTAACTTTTTCAACTTCAATAATATTAATTGTAAGTTGACGGTTAGCTGGTAAAAATGTTTTAATATTTTTTAATAACGCTTCGATTCCTAAACCATTTTCGCCAACTAAAGCACCTGGTCGTCCTGTTTCAATATTTAATTGAATCTGGTCACTTAATCCATTTCTATTAATCTGAATATTTGAAATACTCGCTGTTTTTGTTAATTTCTCAAGGTATGTTCGAATTTTATCGTCTTCTTTTAATAAATTCGCATATTGCTTAAAATTTGCATACCATGTAGATCTATGTTCTTGTGTAATTCCTAATCTAAATCCTAAAGGATGGGTTTTTTGTCCCACAGACTTAATCCTTATTAATTAAAATACAGTTTATAAAGTTGTTTAACTAATCGCTTTAACAACAACAGTAATATGACACGTTGGTTTTAAGATACGATAAGCTCGTCCTTGTGCACGCGGTCTAATTCTTTTAAGCTTCGGACCTTCATCAGCAAATATTTCTTCAATAACTAATTTTTTTTTATCTAAAGAATAGTTATTTTTTGCATTTGCTGCTACAGAATGGACAATTTGCCAAACGGGTCCACCTGCGTCATATGGTAAAAACTCTAGTATCATTAATGCCTCTTGATACGAACGTCCGCGAATTTGATCTAAGACTCGACGTACCTTATGTGGTGACATTCGTATATATTTCGCTACGGCTTTAACTGATTGAACGTTAGACATAAAATGTTCTCCTTAGTTTTTTAATTTTGCATATATTTTAGTTTTATATTTGAAAATTGAAGACATTGAATCATAGCATATAATTTACATTAGACCAGTGTTGGTTCGTTTTCAATAAAAAAGATTTAATAAATTTATTTAAAATTATCTTTTAGTGATTATCTCTAATTTAAAACAATTCTAAAATTTTAATACCCATAAACTCTTTAAATTACTTATTAAAGCAGTTTTAAAAAATTTTTCTACCAAGGAATTTCAATTTTTTCAGGAGGTGGTTTCATTTGACACGCTAATTTAATTGTTAGATAATTCGAACATGTTGAATTTTGATTTTCTAATTTAGTCAGTTTTGAATTATCTGTAATATAGATTTCATAAATCCAAATATCAAAAAAATTAACACAAAGATTATTTTGAAGTGAAATCACTATTGAATGTAAAACTTGTAATAATACATCTCGTTCGGACGGCACTGACTTTAAAAGATATGAAATATCTTCAAGAACATAATACAAGTATTTAAATTGAAAACTTTGTAAAATTAGTTTTGTAAACGACGATAATTGGTTATCATATTTAACATGAAATGTTTTAACGGTGAAATTTTGAGGAAAGCGAAATTCCATCATAGTAATTTCTTCTTAGTTTTTATCGTTTTGTCTTTTTATCTGTTTTGATATGAGATTTAAATGTACGAGTTGAAACGAATTCACCTAATTTATGACCAACAAATTGATCAGAAATAAAAATTGGAACATGTTGTTTCCCATTGTAAACCGCTATTGTTAATCCGATCATATTGGGTAAAATTGTTGAACTTCGCGACCATGTTGTAATCGTATCTTTTTTTCCACTAGCATTCATCTTATCAATTTTTTTTAATAGATGATATGCAACAAAAGGTCCTTTTTTTAAAGATCTTGACATTTTAAAAATATTTGTATTTATAAAATTTTTAATTACGAACGACGACGAAGAATATAATCATCACTTCGTTTTTTATTTTTTCTTGTTTTCATTCCTAAAGCGGGTTTACCCCAAGGTGTTAATGGACGAGTTCGCCCAATAGGTGCACGGCCTTCTCCACCCCCATGTGGGTGATCACAAGGATTCATTACTGATCCACGAACCGTTGGTCGTTTTCCTAACCAACGTGTTCGACCTGCTTTTCCACTTTGAACTAAAAAAGCATCATTATTACTAATTTCACCAATTGTAGCAAAACAATCTTTGTGAATTAATCTTACTTCTTTTGAAGGTAGTCGTAATGTAACGTAGTTGCCTTCTTTTGCTAATATTTTTGCCGATGTTCCGGCTGCTCGAACTATTTGACCACCACGATTCGGAATTAATTCAATATTATGAACTGATGTTCCTAATGGAATTTCTGATAACGGTAAACTATTACCAATATGTAATGGAGAACCAGACCCAGAAACAATTATATCACCTACATTTAAATTGTTTGGATGTAAAATATAACGTTTTTCACCATCTATATAGTGTAATAAAGAAATTCGAGCATTTCGATTTGGATCGTATTCAATTGAAGCAACAGTTGCTGGTACTGAATATTTTTTGCGTTGAAAATCGATTAATCGATATTGTCGTTTGTGTCCACCTCCGCGATGACGAGTTGTAATAACTCCACGATTATTTCGTCCTTTTTTACGGTGGTTTTTTTGAATTAAAGTTTTTTCTGGTTTACTTTTTGTAATTTCAGTAAATGCAGAAAGCGCTCGATTTCTTGTACCTGGTGTATATGATTTATAAAGTCGAATACTCATAAACTTGATTAATTTTTATAAATTATTAATTTTCTGCAAATAAGTTTATTGTATCTCCTTCTGCTAAAGTTACAATTGCTTTTTTATAATGTGATTTCCAACCAAGATATTTTCCTACACGTCTTTTTTTCTTAGGAAGATGACAAGTATTAATTTTGATCACTTTTACATTGAATAAATATTCAATTGCTGCTTTAATTGTAATTTTATCAGAAGAAGGATTTACAACAAAAGTATATTGGTTATTTTCTAAAAGTCTTGTACTTTTATCTGTAATAATTGGATATTTAACTATATCTATACTACTAAGATTAAAATATGAAGAATCAACCACAATAAATCTCCTTTATTTCATTTACTGCTAATGGTGTTAATAAGATTTGTTTTGCTTTTAACAAACTTAATGTATTTAAATTAGAAGCAGAAATTACCTCTACATTTTTCATATTTCGAGTTGATAATTTTAATGCGGGTGTTTTCTTAGAAACAATAACTAGTACTTTCTGTTCCAAATTAATGCCACATTTTTTGCAGATATTATAAAATGTTTTTGTTTTTGGTAATTCCACAAGATTTTCTAAATTATCAATAACAGAAATATTATTTCGTTTATTGTAAAGTAATGTTTGTAATGCTAATTTACGCTCTTTTTTATTTAATTTTAAGATAACTTTTTTAGGTTTGGGCCCAAAAATAACCCCACCACCTTTCCATAGCGGTGAACGATTAGAACCTGCTCGAGCACGGCCTGTTCCTTTTTGACGCCACGGTTTACGACCCCCACCTCGAACTTCACTTCTTGTTTTAGTAGAGACAGTACCTTGTTTTTGGGCCAATTGATGTCTTAAAATATCTTTATGAATTAATTGGTTTCCTGATTTCTCAAGAACCGTAAACGTTAATTCATGTTTATCTTCTAAGACTTCTCCATTTATATCTAATGAATTATATGTAACAAATTTTTGAATAGTCATATTATATTTTTCCTATATTCATTTCTTTGATAATATAGTTTTAATTAGTTCGATGTTACAATACTTAGTAAGTTTCCAGGTTTTCCTGGAACAGAACCTTTTACTACTAAGATATTTTCATCATTATTTACTTGAATAATTTTTAATTTTTTAATATTTGTAACTTTATTTCCTAATTGACCCGCCATTTTTTTTCCTGGTAAAACACGCCCGGGAGTTGTTCCCATACCGATTGATCCAGGTGCTCTATGATTTTTTGATCCATGAGTCATAGGTCCACGCGTAAAATTATGACGTTTTTGAAGTCCAGAAAATCCTTTCCCGTTACTTTTTCCTGTAACATTAATAAGTTGTCCCGCAGTAAATGATTCAACATTTAAAATCTGACCAACTTCAAAGTCTTCGGGATTAGTTACACGAAATTCTTTTAAATATTTTAATGGTTGAAGATTTGATTTCTGTAAATGACCTAATTCAGGTTGAGTTAAAGATTTGCTTGCTACATTTCCATATCCGATTTGAATTGCATTATACCCATCACTTAACATAGTTTTTACTTGTGTGATAACACAAGGTCCAACTTTTAAAATTGTAACTGGAATAATGTTACCTGATTCATCGAAAATTTGGGTCATACCAATTTTATTACCTAATAAACCTAAAGACACAATATTTCTCCAAAATAGATATATACATATAGATAGATTAACTAATCTAAAAACAAATTTAGGTTTTATAAAATAACCAAATATGAGAAAATAAAACAATCGAAATTGTTAGATTAATTATAATAATTTAAAGAATTTCCTATGATTTGTCTAGGTAAGATAAATTAACCGTTTTATTAAATTTTTATTTACGGAAATTGAACGTATCTTTTTGCTATGAAAATTAGTTATATAGTTATTAAAATTTAATATTAAAAAAAAATCCATGGGAAAAGTTGTAGGTATAGATTTAGGAACAACAAATTCAGTTGTAGCTGCAATTGAAGGGGGTCAACCAAGTGTAATTATAAATGCTGAAGGTTTACGAACAACACCTTCAATTGTTGCATACACAAAAAAACAAGAACTTTTAGTAGGTCAAATTGCAAAGCGTCAAGCCGTTATTAATCCAGAAAATACTTTCTTCTCAGTTAAACGATTTATTGGTTCAAAAGAAATGGAAGTTTCTGAAGAATCGAAACAATTACCGTATAAAGTTGTAAAAGATTCAAATGGAAACATTAAGATTAAATGTTCTTCTTTAAATAAAGAATTTAGCCCCGAAGAAATTTCGGCACAAGTTTTACGAAAATTAGTTAATGATGCAACGAGTTATTTAGGTCAAGAGGTAACACAAGCAGTAATCACAGTACCAGCATATTTTAATGATTCACAACGACAAGCCACTATGGATGCAGGAAAAATTGCTGGCATTGAAGTTTTACGAATCATAAACGAACCAACAGCAGCATCATTAGCGTACGGATTAGATAAAAAGCAAAATGAAACTATTTTAGTTTTTGATTTAGGTGGTGGAACATTTGATGTTTCAATTTTAGAAGTTGGAGATGGGATTTTTGAAGTTTTAGCAACAGCGGGTGATACAAATTTAGGTGGCGATGATTTTGATAAAGTTTTGGTTAATTGGTTAGTAGAAGATTTTAAAAAACAAGAAACCATTGATTTAACACAAGATATTCAAGCTTTACAACGATTAACTGAAGCTGCTGAAAAAGCTAAAATGGAATTATCAACAGTTGAAAAAACAACAATTCATTTACCATTTATTACAGCTGATAAAACAGGACCGAAACATATTGAAAAAGAATTAACTCGTGAGATTTTTGAAAAATTATGTCAAGAATTAATTAACCGATGTCGTATTCCAGTAGAAAAAGCTCTTACAGATGCAAAATTAGATAAATCAGATATTAATGAAGTAGTACTTGTTGGAGGCTCAACACGAATTCCGGCGATTCAAAACTTAGTTGAATCATTAACAAATAAAAAACCAAATCAATCAGTTAATCCAGATGAAGTAGTTGCAATTGGCGCAGCAATTCAAGCTGGAATTCTTGCGGGTGAGATTAAAGATATTCTATTATTAGATGTGACACCATTATCGCTTGGTGTTGAAACACTAGGGGGTGTGATGACAAAAATTATTGCTCGTAATACTACAATTCCAGTTAAAAAATCAGAAATGTTTTCAACAGCTGTTGATAATCAAACAAATGTCGAAATTCATATTCTACAAGGAGAACGAGAATTAGTTGCAGGAAATAAAAGTTTAGGGAATTTTAGATTAGATGGAATTCCACAAGCGGAACGAGGTGCTCCGCAAATTGAAGTAACATTTGATATTGATGTTGATGGTCTATTATCAGTTAAAGCTAAAGAATTAGAAACAGCTGTTGAACAATCAGTTACAATTCAAGGAGCTTCTAATTTAGATGAAAAAGAAGTGGATGACATGTTAGCGGAAGCTGAAAAATATGCATCTTTTGATAAAGAGAAACGACAAAATATTGATCTAAAAAATCAAGCGGAAACTTTATGTTTTGAAGCTGAAAAAGAATTAACAACATTGGCTGATACAATTGACGATGAGAAAAAACAAAATATAACAAAACTTATTGAAACAATTCGTCAAGATATTCAAACAGATAATTTCGAATCATTACGATCATTAGTTGAAGAATTAAAAGTTGCAATGAAAGATATGATCCAAATAGATACAGCTGAGCCTTTATCTGATTTATAAAAATTTTAACTAACAATTTGACTAAATTTAAGATAATTACTGAAAGATAAAAAATTGAGATTAAACATTTTAAAATCATTAGTTGATGAAGAGAAAACCTTAAACGAATTTTTTATTCGTTTAAGGTTTCCTCTTCATCAACAATAATACACTCAGTAGTTAAAATCATACTTGCAATTGAAGTTGCATTCTGTAAACCCGAACGAGTAACTTTCGCGGGATCAACTACGCCTTCTTCATACATATTTCCAAATGTATTTTTGGCTGCATTATAACCAATTTCAAAATCTTGTTCTTGAACTTTCTCAATTATAACAGGGCCATTAATTCCAGCATTCTCGGAAATACGTCTTAATGGCGCTGTAATAGCTCGTGAAATAATAATTGCACCAATTAATTCATCTTCTTTTAAATTATTTTTAGCCCATGTGACCAAATTTTCAGATAAATGAACTAAAGTTGCACCACCGCCAGGTACAATTCCTTCTTCTACAGCTGCACGTGTTGCATTAATCGCATCTTCTAAACGTAATTTTTTATCTTTCATTTCTGTCTCGGTTACTGCTCCTACACGGATTACAGCAATCCCACCTGAAAGTTTTGCAATTCGGTCTTGTAATTTTTCTTTTTCATACCCTGTATCAGCAAGATTGACTTGTTTTCGAAGTTGCTCACATCGTGCTTTAATTTCGTCAAGTTCTAAACCATCGCCGACAATCGTTGTTGTATCTTTTGTTACAATAATTCGACGGGCTTGGCCTAATAAATTTAATTGAATATTATCTAAATTTAAACCTGCATCTTGCGTAATAACAGTTCCACCCGTTAATATTGCTATGTCTTCTAATATTAATTTACGCAGTTCACCAAAACCAGGTGCACGAATAGCTACAACATTTACAATGCCACGTAATTTATTTAAAATTAATGTTGCTAATGCTTCTTTTTCAACATCTTCGGCAATAATAAGAAGTGGACGCTTTGTTTTTGTTACCTGTTCTAAAATTGGAAGTAGATCTTGTTGGACTAACGTGATACGTTTGTCAGTTAATAAAATTAACGGATTATCGTATGAAACTTCCATTTTTTCCGTATTGGTAATAAAGTAAGGAGATATAAATCCTTTCTCTAATTTCATTCCTTCTGTGATTTCTAATTCTGTTTTAATCGCTTTTCCTTCTTCTAATGAAATAACACCTTCTTTTCCAACTTTTGAAAGCGCATCCGCAATTAATGTTCCGATTGCTTCATCATTTCCAGCCGAAATTGCTGCTACTTGTTGAATAGATTGAATATCTTCAACAGGTTGTGCAAATTCATTAATTTGCGTAACTAAATATTGAGTTGCTTTTTCCATTCCAAGTTTAATTGAAATTGGATTTGCACCCGCTGCAACGTTTTTTAACCCTTCTTTAACCATTGCATAAGCTAATACTGTTGCTGTTGTCGTTCCATCTCCGGCAACATCATTGGTTTTTGATGCAGCTTGTCGTATTAGAGATACACCTGTATTTTCAATATGGTCTTCTAAATTGATTTCTTTTGCGATTGTAACACCATCATTAACAATTTGTGGTGATCCGTATGCTTTTTCTAATACAACATTACGACCTTTTGGTCCTAATGTAACAGAGACCGCTTCTACCATTATTTCCATTCCACGTTCTAATGCACGTCTTGCATTATCTTGATATAATATTTTTTTTGCCATTTTTTCAAATTTTTAATTAATTTTTCGATAGCGTAAAGTAAAAACTCTTCAAGTTCTTACTTTACGCTAAATTAGAATAATTTTGCAAGTTAAATAAGTTATTCTATTGAAATTTTTTAAATAAAGTCTTTACGAAATATAAGATATGCTAGTATTATTATTATATGTAACACAGTTTGGGCTTGTAGCTCAGTGGACTAGAGCACGTGGCTACGAACTACGGTGTCAGGGGTTCGAATCCCTTCTTGCCCAATAAGTAAATTATCTGAAGATTGTTAATCTATCAATCTTCAGATTCACTTATCTGTTATTAACTGTGTTACTCTTCTTGGGGTGTCGCCAAGTGGTAAGGCTGTGGACTTTGACTCCGCCATTCGTAGGTTCGAATCCTGCCACCCCAGTTATATTAATAGTAATTGACAGTAGTTGAGAAATTTCAGCATATTATTTTTACGATAAATTGTACTATTTAGTAAGGATAAAATTATGGAAGCGAAAATACAATTTATAAAAGGTTTAGATGAAAAAGTTTTACCTGACGTGCGTTTAACCAGATCTCGTGATGGTAGTACTGGAACCGCAACATTTCGATTTAAAAATCCAAATATTTTAGATAAAAATACAACAAAAGAAGGTGAAATTACTGGAATGTATTTAATTGATCGAGAAGGAACCTTAGAAACACGTGATGTAAACGCACGATTTATTAATGGAAAACCAGAAGCAATTGAATCGATTTATATTATGAAAAGTCCCGAAGCCTGGGATCGATTTATGCGATTTATGCAACGCTACGGCGAAAGTAATGGATTAGTTTTTACTAAAGCGAATTAATAAATATTAAGTTATATGGAAGAAATAAATATAATATTTAATTCAGTATAGTAAAATTAATTCTCAGTAGATGAAGAAAAAGAATGTACTAACTTACCCACCACCAACAATGGTAACGATTTCAATTTTATCATTATTTGTAATAAAAATTTTAGTCCATTCTTTTTTGTTACAAATAAAATTATTATATTCTAATACAAGCAAAGCAGAGTTATAATTAAAATATGCAAGTAATTCAAGTAGGCTGATTTTTTGTTCAGTCGCATATTCTTGTCCATTTAAAAAAAATTTATTGGCTTTTGTCATTATATAATTTTATGAAATATCTTTAACATGATTCTTAAGTAATAAACTAGACTTGAGAGAATATAACATGATAACATTGTAATGTAAATAGTTTGGCGGGTGTGGCCAAGTGGTTAAGGCAGTGGGTTGTGGTTCCACCATTCGCCGGTTCAAGTCCGGTCACTCGCCCTACATATCTAAAAAAGAATAAATTTAAAAAATATTTAAAAGTAAATATTTGTGATTCAGCTACGAAAAATTTAATCAGAAAACGAAAAAATATATTAAATTTTATGTCACGTTATAGAGGACCTAAATTACGAATTACAAGACGATTAGGATCTTTGCCTGGTTTAACGCAAAAACAATCAAAAAAAGATGGTAGACCAGGACAGCATGGAAAAAGTAACGGCGGTCCAAATAAAAAATCGACGGAGTTTGGAGTACGATTAGAAGAAAAACAAAAATTAAAATTTAATTATGGGTTAACTGAAAGTCAGTTATTCCGCTATATAAAAGAAGCTAGAAGACGCCAAGGTGTAACAGGGTTAATTTTATTACAATTATTAGAAATGCGTTTAGATACCATTTGTTTTAATTTAGGGTTTGCCCCAACAATTGCCAATGCTCGACAACTAGTTAACCATGGTCATATTATGGTTAATGGAAAAGTAGTAAGTATTGCAAGTTTCCATTGTAGAATTAATGATGTAATTGAAGTTAAACCTAAATCAACATCACAAACTTTAATCAAAACCAATGTTGAAAATAAACGATTTAGCGATATTCCAACGCATTTAAAATTTGATGAATCAAAATTATCAGCAACAGTAACAAATTTCTGTGATCGAAATGAATTATTACTTGAGCTTGATGAATTATTAGTAATTGAGTATTATTCAAGAAGATAAAAATTCTTAATAATTTAACCAACCTAATATTTAGATACAATTTCAAAAAGAATAAAACGTTATACTTTAAATTAAAAAATGTTATGTTAAAACTAAGATTAAAAAGAAACGGAAGAAAAAGACAGCCTTCATATCGGCTTGTTGTAATGGAACAGTCAAGTCGTAGAGATGGTCGTCCTGTTGACGAAGTAGGATATTACAATACAATAACGAAACAGTCTTATTTTGATATTCCAAAAATTAATAAGTGGTTAGAAGAAGGTGTTCAACCAACAAAAACAGTAGCTGATTTATTAAAGAAAAACATAGTGAGTTAATTTAAAACTTAATTGGATTAGGAAATTTCACTGGAGATATAGGTATTGTATTTTAATTGAACAGGAAGAAAAGAAAACGAATTTGATTCGAAATCATATTTACTATTTCGAATCAAATTCGTTTTCTTTTAAAATTTTTTATTTTAAACGTTGAATCTGTTGAATTGCTAGTCGACCAATATTGTATAAAGCCCATGATGCTGCTATTAATAATGGTGCAGCAATTACAAGTAAACGCGTATCCATAACTGATAGTCCTCTATAAATATTAAAAATTTAAATACAGAAAATGATATTAATAACTAATATTATAATTAACATTATATATAAAATTAAAAATATTAGTTATCAATATACTGTTGATTTTAGAACAATTATTTAATTCAAAACCAATAATATCTTGAATTTTCCAATTGAAAAATAAGACTCTATTTGCTTGTATTAGTTCATTTTAAATTACTTCAATAACAGATTTTAAAACTTTGGCATTGAACTATTTTCCCAGGAGGTCCCCCCCCAAGTATTTTCGTCGATTTATAACGTTTCACAACTGAGTTCGAGATGGATCAGTGTGGTTCCGCTCAGTACACTAAAAACACCAAAGCAAAAAATCTTTAAGGTATTTTAAAACCTTAAAGATTAAAAAAATTCAAGTCCTCGGTCTGTTAGGACATCTCAGCTACATACATTACTGCACTTATACTTAATGCCTATCAAACGGTTAGTCTTACCGTGACCTTACTCACTTACGTGATGAGAATACTCATCTTGAGGTGGGCTTCCCACTTAGATGCTTTCAGCGGTTATCCACTCCATACATAGCTACCCAGCGTTTACCGTTGGCACGATAACTGGTACACCAGAGGTATGTCCTTCTCGGTCCTCTCGTACTAAAGAAGGCTCCTCTCAATATTCTAACGCCTACACCGGATATGGACCGAACTGTCTCACGACGTTCTGAACCCAGCTCGCGTACCGCTTTCATGGGCGAACAGCCCAACCCTTGGGACGTACTACCGCCCCAGGATGCGATGAGCCGACATCGAGGTGCCAAACCTCCCCGTCGATGTGAACTCTTGGGGGAGATCAGCCTGTTATCCCTAGAGTAACTTTTATCCGTTGAGTGACGGCCTTTCCACTCAGTACCGTCAGATCACTAAGACCGACTTTCGTCCCTGCTCGACTTGTAGGTCTCACAGTCAAGCTTCCTTTTGCCTTTACACTCTAGATACGATTTCTACCCGTTCAGAGGAAACCTTTGTACGCCTCCGTTACCATTTGGGAGGCGACCGCCCCAGTCAAACTGCCCGCCTGAAACTGTTCTTTGACCAGATAATGATTCAAAGTTAGAAATCTAACATTACAAGAGTGGTATCTCACTGATGGCTCCAATATTCCCGCAAGATTATTTTCAATGCCTCCCACCTATACTGCGCGAATAAAGTCCAATTTCAATTTCAAGTTACAGTAAAGCTTCATAGGGTCTTTCTGTCCTGGTGCAGGTAGTCCGCATCTTCACAGACAAGTCTATTTCACCGAGTCCCTCTCCGAGACAGTATCCAAATCATTACGCCTTTCGTGCGGGTCGGAACTTACCCGACAAGGAATTTCGCTACCTTAGGACCGTTATAGTTACGGCCGCCGTTCACCAGGGCTTCAGTTACTAGCTTCGCTATTGCTAACCAACTTCTTTAACCTTCTGGCACTGGGCAGGCGTCAGCCCCCATACATCGTCTTGCGACTTAGCGGAGACCTGTGTTTTTGGTAAACAGTTGCTTGGATCTTGTTATTGCAACCTTATATAAATAAGGCACTCCTTCTCCCGAAGTTACGGAGTTATTTTGCCGAGTTCCTTAGAGAGAGTTATCTCGCGCCCCTTAGTATACTCTACCTACCCACCTGTGTCGGTTATGGTACAGGCATTTTTTATGAATGACAGTGCAAGCTTTTCTTGGAAGTATGACATACACTACTTCGACGCCTTAGCGTCTCGTACTCACGTCTCAACTCAAAGCGTTTTCTCCGCTTCTCAACATCTCGAACGTTTAAACCGGTAACCAATATCCGGCTAGCTTAGCCTTCTCCGTCCCTCGATATCGCATAAAAAATGGTACGGGAATATTAACCCGTTGTCCATCGACTACGCTTTTCAGCCTCGCCTTAGGTCCTGACTTACCCTCCGCGGACGAGCCTTCCGGAGGAAACCTTGGGTTTTCGGGGTATAGGATTCCCACCTATATTTTCGTTACTCAAGCCGACATTCTCACTTCTGCTTCGTCCATATCCGCTTACGCTAATACTTCGACCTACAACAGAACGCTCCCCTACCGATATATTTTAATATATCGCACAGTTTCGGCAAATTACTTAGTCCCGTTCA